CGATTGGATAACAGATACCGGTAAAATAACTAGATTCGGGATTTGATCTGTTCGATGAGCTAAAGTAAAGACCTAATCATCAGAAACAATCAATATAATCAATAGAAAGTTGATTTTTTTAGCATGTAGTTTTTTTTGTGACTTGAATTGTTAAGCTCAAAGCAAAATAGTTTGCATAGAAGAGATAGATTTTTATCTATTTTTGGTAGTAGAGTTCACATAATACGATTTAAGCGCATAATAAGAACATAAGATAAAGAAGGCCTTTTTTAACCCTATACGGATATATATAGCTATCTATATGTGTCTCTCTTTTTATATTGCAGTTCTATCTATTCTGGACATCACATGTCATGCCCTATCAAAAGTTCTATTTTCTCTCAGAATTATGGACAGATCAGATATTCGATTAGTTATCTGTGTAAGAATTTACAGTCTGGGGTTTACATATATTCCTAATTGTTGTTATAATTGAAATTGAGAAGGATTTTTTTTATTGAAAAGAATCAATACTGATTCCTTACTTACATATCAATTTCAATTTTCTGCTATCCCTAGCATTAGAGAAATACAATTGGAGATTCAAATCCAAGAATTGTTTATGAATTCACATTCAATAGTTAATGGTTCCAATTTGTCTCCTTTTGTGAATGAAAATTGACATTTGGTTTTTTATTTCGGGGAAGGCATTTCCATATTTTATGGTTTAAGTTTAGATAGTATATGTTTTAAGATACTATAAAAATTAATCGAAAAGATAGATCCAATCCAAATCAAAAACAAGGAAGGATTTCTTTTATTTCTATTTCATTTAAATTCATTTTTCATTTAAATTCATTTAAAGGGATTAAGATTAAAAAAATGGGATTTAAAGATGTTTCAAGATGCAAGTAAAAAGGGAAAGGGAATATTTTCGTCTCTTTTTTTTAGCACTTTGGCGACATGGCCGAGCGGTAAGGCGGGGGACTGCAAATCCTTTTTCCCCGGTTCAAATCCGGGTGTCGCCTGATTAACAAAAGACGCAAAATACCTATTATCTTATGTTTTGTTGATATAATTTGTCAAATTTGTCCACAACAGAAGAAGTCGGAGGAAAAGGACTCTTGATACTCCCTTGATTCTAAACATCTGAGGGTTCTGTTTTCTAGAGTACTGTAAATTCTTTAGGAGTCAAGGAAAGTTTATAGTAATGAAAGGAAATCCGTAAATCTTGATATAATAGTCCGCCCAATACTTACTACTAATGTATAGGGACTGTTTCTTGATTGAATGGCGGGATAGAAAATCGAATTAGTAGTTGTGGAAAGCGCGGAAGATACTTTGTATACAAATTCATAAAAATTCTTGAGTACTTAGGAATTTAATCAATCTAATATCGATTGAATAGATAATTGGATTTTACTTATACATATCTATTCTATTTTTTTACATACATTTTGACTTTTCTATTTTTATATAACGTAAAAAAAGAAATTCTTTCTTTTTGGTTTAGGTAATTCCTAGTCAAGAATGGAGTAGGTTGTCTTCAAATTGTTTTCCAGAGAAAATCGAGAAACGTTAAGGATTAGATCAAATAGAAAGGGCTATGTAAAAAAAAACGAAATAGGAGTATGTAATAGATAACGATCCATTTTGATTCTAGACTTTTCGATTTTTTACTTAATGAAGAACAACAAAATAAAGACTAGGTCTTATTAATCTTATATCTTAGTCTTATTAATCTTCTATCTTAGTAAGATTTTATTAACACTTCCAACTTCCCAGGGTTTTGCCCTTATTTTGTTTTTCTTTGTCCTTGTGTTTAATCTTTTCTAATTCTACTAGCAATCCTATAAGAATTTCTTGCAATATAGAAGAATTTCTTCTAATTAATTCTATTTCTTGAATTCTTTCATCAATGGTATTGGACAAAATCCCTTTTTTGACTCTGTGCCGGCGATTCTATTATTATTAGTATTAGTGAAGAATAATGGAAAATTTATTTCATATTCATATAGATAGGAGACATAATTCACATGGATATAGTAAGTCTCGCTTGGGCTGCTTTAATGGTAGTCTTTACATTTTCTCTTTCACTAGTAGTATGGGGAAGAAGTGGACTCTAAGGATACTATTAATTGAGTTCAGAAATCAAACTGTACCGATTCTTTTAGAGATCGTTCTGCAAAGACTTTTTTAATTTAACTATTGAAATTGAATTCAAATTCAATTGAATTAAAAGAATCTTCATTATATTCGATTATATTCGGGTGGAGTAATGTATTCTATGAATAATATATTAATAATATATAAATAATACCCTTTTAATCTAAGATATCTTATCTTCTTCGACAAGTCACATATTGCGCACTTAGTGCTTAGTTTAGTATTTGTTTTATTATTTTAAATTTTATTTTAGAAATTGGATTTATGCTATATTTTATTGACTTGACTCATTTCATATCATGATTCAAATCTTTAAAAGATTAAAAAATCTGCGAGGTTTACTTTACTAATCTTTTTCCTCGACACCGGAAAAGGTTTTTATAGAATTCTTTTCCTTGGATGATCTGTTAACTGCTCAATCAATTACTTCTGCCTTCTTCTTCAAAATGGTAAAAAAAGATTTCTTGATTTTCTTTTTTTAATATATATGTTCTTTTATTTATATGTTTATATGCCCAGACTCTTTTTTTTTCCTTTTCATTTATTTTATTCTTTCGTTAAATGCGATTCCGTAATTTCTATTGAAAATAATCAGAAATCTAGGAATTCGAATTGTAAGAGTAGGAGTTGCTTTTCGACTATTTCAGATTAATTGGAATCAACACAAATGAAGAAAAAAGAAATAGAATTGGGGCTTTATGTACATTACATAGAGATAATTGATTTCTAGATATATGAATATGGATATAAAGATGATATTCTAGATTGATCTACATTAAGTATATTTTTATTTAAGTATATATTTGTATATAGTACAACTGTATACACTAGAATAACAAAAATAGATAGTATGGTAGAAAGAAAACTTTTCTTTCTACCATACTATCTGATCTTATAGAATACTGCTGATTCTAGTCCGCTCATTTCATCTAAAACGGCGAAATTTGAATCCTTTTCATTTTCTAATCGCCGATATTAATAAGAACTAAGATGATATTAATAAGAACTAAGAAGTCAAGTTTCATTCAAATTAATCACTTTGACTGACAGTTTTTACGTATATTATAAGTAAAAAGGCAGTAGGAACAAGAATGAACAGCGCAGTAGCAATAAATGCGAGAATATTTACTTCCATAGTCTCACTCTTTCGTTTTTCTTTACTTTGCAATAACTCGGGATTTAATCCCATAGAGATGATAAATCTTTCGCCTCTAAATTCAATGATATGAATTCCATCTCGATGATATCGAATCGAATCAATATCATGAATAACAATATCGGAGCTATCAAATCGATTTATCGTTGAGAATTGAATAGTATAACATAGAAAGATCGTTTATCCATACCGAATCCAAAAATGGATTCCTGGTATAATCGAGAATTTTTTTTTTACTTTATTTTTCATTCTTTTCCATTCTTTTTTTTCTATAAAATTATCGCCTTCCTTAGTACAATCCATTTGTCGAAGTCTCATCTAACCGTGTTTTTTTATTTTGAGACTTAGACTCGTTATAAACAAACCCAAACAAAGAAACAATAGAAGCAAAATGGAGAAAGGGGAATTAAGTTCTAAACTCTTTGTTAATGATCTAATCTTATTGTAAGTAAAACAAAAAAAAAAGTGTGATAAAGACAAGGGCAAGTACAGTATAAAAAAGATCGAATATTCTACCAAATTCAATTTTATTTGTATCGTATAAATACAAATTCGATTTGTGTATGGACTGCCACGAAAGATATGGTACTCGATTCGATTTCATTACACGAATCGGTAGAAATAAAAAAAGTCAAACTCAGTATGGTATCTCTTGGAATCCTGAATATAATGTTATCTATGATTGCACTAATCCATATATGTCTTTATCAATCGGTACTAGTTGAAGAACTGAAAATTCCCATATTTCTATTTGCTTTGATGAGAACTGAAAAACGAAAATAAATATGAAAATAAATAGAAAAAAAGAAATAGAAATAAGAATAGAAATAATAAAAAATAAGAAAAAAGAAAAAGAAAGAAATGGAAATAAGGTTCCCTTTTGAAATGAAATTATACTATTTGTCCTCGTTTGACAGAAAATGGAGAGAGAATTTGATATATATATATTTTAGTAAATTATTGAATTTTGATCTATCGGGACTGACGGGGCTCGAACCCGCAGCTTCCGCCTTGACAGGGCGGTGCTCTGACCAATTGAACTACAATCCCAGAGAAATGAAATAAAGTATAGAGCATACATATTCTTATGATTTCATTCAAACCCTTTCTAGTTAGATTTTAGATTGGAATTGCCACGTTGTAACAGAGACGTGAGTTTTCTATTGCTAAACACATGGATATAAACTTTAGCGATAACGACACGGATTACTACTCATTTTTTCATTATGTCAAATCCAAATCGATTGATAATCAATCTTTCAATGAAAAAAGAGTCTTTTTTTCTTTACATTTCTCTTTTTCTTAGACTTTATACTTACAAATCCTGATATGAATCTGGATCAAGAGCAAGATCCGAATTTGTGGAAAAAAAAAAATAGAGCAAATCAAATAAATAATAAAAATAAATAACAGGTAAAAATATATCAGAAATTTTGACTTTTGTCCGCTTTTGTACGTATCAAGCATGTCAAGAGAACAAAGGGGTTATACCATTTCGTGGTGGATCAGTGAATTATTGGGCCGAGCTGGATTTGAACCAGCGTAGACATATTGCCAACGAATTTACAGTCCGTCCCCATTAACCGCTCGGGCATCGACCCAGGAAGAATCAACTCCAGACTTATTATATTAACTTAATATATTTTAATATATTTTATTTATATTAACTTAATATATTTTATATTAAAAATCCATGATCAACTTCCTTTCGTAATACCCTACCCCCAGGGGAAGTCGAATCCCCGCTGCCTCCTTGAAAGAGAGATGTCCTGAACCACTAGACGATGGGGGCACAGTTGCCCGACCGTCAGCATATTATGCTCATAGTATGAACAGTTTTTTGAAATTGTCAATATAACGAAATAGTCTAATTAGATTTGAAAGATCTTTCCGTCTTTCATGATTATTTTTGATTCGTCATTTATATCCATGAATTATTCATTCTAATATCAATTGGAATTTTTATTATTTTTTTTTTTTTATTATTAATTATTTTTTTTTACTAATTATTTTGTTTTTATTTTAATTTAAAAAATATTTTTAAATATTTAAAATAATATAAATATATAAAATAATATATAAATAGAATAAAATATAATAAAAAAAAAATAATAAAATAGATAAAATAATAGAAATCGAAGAAATAGAATAGAAGAATAGAAATAATACGAAAGATTCTTTCCTTTCAAGGAATGGAATGATTGATTTCCCAGCAAGCCGTAAAGGAGGGTTAAACCCCACTTCTTCCGCTTTCACTCATTGATTACCTCATTGGTAAGTAAGGGGGATGGGCATATCTCTATCGCCGACTATATTAATAATATATATATACTTATTAATTTGAATTTAATTAATAATAAATATATTTACTTTACATAGATTTGATTTATAATCTAGTTCCCTAGATATATGTTGTCCGCATAGTGGCTCATTCCTGAATTGGATCAAATGGGCCCTTTTAACTCAGTGGTAGAGTAACGCCATGGTAAGGCGTAAGTCATCGGTTCAAATCCGATAAAGGGCTTTGGCCTTTTTTTTCAAAAAAACTCCAGCGGTAGTATTTTTATTTGATTTGAAAGGACAATAGAGATGTTGTTGATATTTGTAATAAAAAGAAAAATAAACAAAAAACTCTAATAATTCATTCTAAAATTATATAATAATATAGAAATTTTAGAATGAATTTTAGTATTAGTATAAGAATTATAGTTATAAAGTTGAAGATTTGTTTATTATATTATACTGAGATAAGCTGGTTCTTAAATTGCGAAAATGAAATTAACCGTAAAGTTTAGATTAGAAATCAACAAAAGAAAAAGTAAGTGGACCTAACCCATTGAATCATAACTCTATTTACTATTATGAATATTAAAATTCGATATAATGAAATTGGAACAGTAGATCCGCTATCCGCTTTTTCTTTAATTTTCATATTTTTTTTATTAGACTCTGAAAAAATTTGTCGATATTTCTGATTCAATTTTCTTGTTTTTGTCCCTAGTTATTCTATAGGAATAAATAGGAATAAATCACTATTCCCTTCTTCCGCAGAAAAGTTTTTTTGAAGTGACAACATAAGACATATAAGAAAGATTTAAAATATCTTTCTTTAATTCCAGACCAAAAGATCCATTTTATATTGATAGTTTTATACGTATATAAGATTTCTCTTTCATGTATAAATAGATAATCAAATTTATATATCTATCAGATAATGGTTTCATGGACCAAGTCTTTCCATATCGATGCATACACAATATTTTTATTACACCAAGACAATATAATGCAGAATAACTAAAAAAAAATTTCATGGAAAGTTTCCTATTATTATTTAATATTGCATTGAATTAAATAAGAGGAAATCTCCTTTTTCTTTTCTGACAGATAAAAAGTAAATAGAATAAAATATTTGAAGTGTCTTTCTTGCTTTGACCTGTGAAAAGACATATTCTGGGGTTTTAGTTCATATTCTATTCATCTGAAGGCAAAAGAAATAGAATAATAAAGGAAAATCTAATAAAGAAAAAAAGAAATAAAATGAAAGAATAAAGATAAAAAATAAGAAATAAAATTAATTAAAATGAATATTGTATTCGTTTACTGCATATGCATATAGAAATTTGAAAAGTACAAAATATTGATTTTAAAATTTTAAAAATCAATCTGACTAACAAGATAAGATCCACGAATAAGATTCGTTTTATAGAATGAGAGGATTCAGTCTGAGGAGCAACTGGTAAGGAGGGGGAATCACTTGTTCCTTGAATCGCTCTTTTAAAAAATTCATCTATCCAATTCTAATTGGAATTGATGACTCACAAAAAAATTCATGTTGATATGGTTATTAAGGCTAAGAATAAGTTAAAATAACCGAATTTGGTTCATGATTTTATCTAAATTGAATTATTAACGGATAAAGAATTTTTTTTTTAATCTTCGAAACCCATTCTAAATTAGAAGGGACAATGTACGAGAAATCAAATCATACATAAATGATAGAAGCTTGTAGGGCCCTGAAAATACTATGAGGTGCTCGGAAATGGTTGAAGTAGTTGAATAGGAGGATTGCTATGACTATAGCCCTTGGTAAATTTACCAAAGATGAAAGTGATTTATTTGATATTATGGATGACTGGTTACGTAGGGACCGTTTCGTTTTTGTAGGTTGGTCCGGTCTATTGCTTTTTCCTTGTGCATAT